AATTTGACTCTGTAGTAATAAGATCGGCTAAGCCTTATTTGGCCACCCCAGGAACAAGAGTTCAAAGGCATTATGGGGAAATCATTTATGGAGGGGATATATTAGTTACATTTATATATGAAAAATCGAGGTCTAGTGATATAACACAAGGTCTTCCAAAAGTGGAACAAGTCTTAGAAGCTCGTTCGATTGATTCAATATCCATGAATCTAGAAAGTAGGATTGATGGTTGGAACGAACATATAACAAGAATTCTAGGGAATTCTTGGGGATTCTTGATTGGAGCTGAGCTAACTATGGCGCAAAGTCGTATTTCTTTGGTTAATAGGATCCAAAGTGTTTATCGATCCCAGGGGGTGCAGATCCATAATAGGCATATAGAACTTATTGTACGTCAAATAACATCAAAAGTCTTGGTTTCAGAAGATGGAATGTCTAATGTTTTTTTGCCCGGAGAACTAATTGGGTTGTTGCGGGCGGAACGAACGGGGCGCGCTTTGGAAGAAGCGATCTGCTATCGAGCTATCTTATTGGGAATAACGAGAGCATCTCTAAATACTCAAAGTTTTATATCCGAAGCGAGTTTTCAAGAAACTGCTCGAGTTTTAGCAAAAGCAGCTCTCCGGGGCCGGATCGATTGGTTGAAGGGACTAAAAGAAAACGTTGTTCTGGGGGGGATGATACCTGCCGGTACCGGATTCAAGGGATTCGTACACCGTTCAAATCAACAAAAGAACATTTCCTTGAAAACAAAAAAAAAGAATCTATTCGAGGGAGAAATGAGAGATATTTTGTTTTACCATAGAGAATTATTTGATTCTTGTCTTTCAAAGAATTTCCACGATAGACCAAAACAACAATGATTTCTGGGATTTAATACAAGAGATTCATCCTTTTTATCTTCTCTGTATTTGTTATGGTTATTTAATTTAGTAATAAAATAAAGAAATTCAAATAATAACAAATAGAAAGAAATTAGTGGTTTGGGTTGTGTATCAATGGCCAATCCGCCTTAGAAAAGAAGGTTCCGTTGGAACAATTACTTATTTCAGGATACCTCGTCTCTTTATTAAATAAAAAAAGGGAAAGTGTGGGGAGAAATGACAAGAAGATATTGGAACATCAATTTGGAAGAGATGATGGAGGCGGGAGTTCATTTGGGTCACGGGATTCGGAAATGGAATCCTAGAATGGCACCTTATATCTCTGCAAAACGGAAGGGCATTCATATTATAAATCTTACTAGAACTGCTCGTTTTTTATCAGAGGTCTGTGATTTAGTTTTTGATGCAGCAAGCAGAGGAAAACAATTTTTAATTGTTGGGACAAAATGGAAAGTAGCTGATTCAGTAGCACGGGCTGCAATAAGGGCTCGATCCCATTATGTTAATAAAAAGTGGCTTGGAGGTATGTTAACGAATTGGTCCACTACAAAAAGGAAACTTCAAAAATTCAGGGACTTGAGAGTGGAACAAAAGACGGGGAGACTCGCCCGTCTTCCGAAGAGAGATGCAGCCATGTTGAAGAGACAATTATCTCGCTTGCAAAGATATCTGGGTGGGATTAAATATATGACAGAGTTACCTGATATTGTAATCATCGTTGATCAACAAGAAGAATATAAGGCCCTTCGAGAATGTATTACTTTGGGAATTCCAACGATTTGTTTAATCGATACAAATTGTGATCCGGATCTCGCAGATATTTCGATTCCGGCGAACGATGATTCTATAGCTTCAATCCGATTAATTCTTACCAAATTAGTATTTGCAATTTGTGAGGGCCGCTTATATAAGAAATCCTTGATTCAAGATAAAATCAAAAATTGACTTCGTAAACTCGATAATAGAATCGGTTACTATTCCTGAATCTCAAAAAATATATAAAAACGACTGGGGATTTTATGTGATTAATCGGTATCCTAAATCTAAAATTCAAGTAGACAAGTCGAGAAATAGATAATAGATGGTTGAATTAAAATAATTTCTTTTAAAGTGATATTTCAGTCAGAGGACAATATGAATGTTCTATCATACTCAATCAACACGCTAAAGGGGTTATACGATATATCCGGTGTGGAAGTAGGCCAACATTTCTATTGGCAAATAGGGGGGTTCCAAATCCATGGCCAGGTACTTATTACTTCTTGGGTTGTAATTGCTATCTTATTAGGTTCAGCTGCTATAGCTGTTCGGAATCCACAAACCATTCCGACTGGCGGTCAGAATTTCTTTGAATATGTCCTTGAATTCATTCGAGACGTGAGCAAAACTCAAATTGGAGAAGAATATCGCCCCTGGGTTCCCTTTATTGGGACTATGTTTCTATTTATTTTTGTTTCTAATTGGTCAGGGGCTCTTTTACCTTGGAAAATCATACAGTTACCTCACGGGGAGTTAGCCGCACCCACGAATGATATAAATACTACTGTTGCTTTAGCTTTACTAACGTCGGTAGCCTATTTCTATGCGGGTCTTACAAAAAAAGGATTAGGTTATTTTGGTAAATACATTCAACCAACTCCAATTCTTTTACCCATTAACATCTTAGAAGATTTCACAAAACCTCTATCACTTAGTTTTCGACTTTTCGGAAATATATTAGCGGATGAACTAGTCGTTCTTGTTCTTGTTTCTTTAGTACCTTTAGTGGTTCCTATACCTGTCATGTTCCTCGGATTATTTACAAGCGGTATTCAGGCTCTTATTTTTGCAACTTTAGCCGCAGCTTATATAGGCGAATCCATGGAGGGCCATCATTGATTAGTCTTAGAAAGAGTCCTTTTTTTAGCTTAGATCAAGGCAATATATGTGTGGCTCAAGATACTCTATTCTATCAGGATAATCTCTTTCTATTTTCTAAATATACAAATAGAGTCTACGATAATAGAAAAACGATCTTCGAGAAGTTTCAACTAAAGGGGAGTTGGTTAGTAGAGAGGGGTCGCGCCAGGTATGATGTGTAATCCAATGGCTATAAGTTAACTCTTGTAGATTAGATGTTTCGAAGAATGATTCGAAAATCCGATTGAATTTAAGATAGAATGGGCAGTTTACGTTATGGAAGAAAGATATGTATATTTGATATTGGATATTGACAAGTTATATATGAACTAATATTTATATTTCATTAGCCCTACTTGTCTAAATTAAGATAGGTATGATATGCCAGTCGAAGCCCTTCCGTTTCGTTTATGACTGTAAATTGAATGAATAAACAGAGAAAATAAAGAAAAAGATCGAAGAATGATTAGAAAAGGAAATGAAAAAACTCAAGTTGGATTTATTCGGAAAGACTCTACAAATAGGAAATAAAAAAGATGAAGTCTTTCTAATGATCTAATGATTCAATAATATTCTTATTTCTATTTCAATTTGGAGTTTTTAGTTATTTTGACTAGATGAATATTAGCAATAGAATAATTAAGTCATAATTCATTGGTTGATTGTATCATTAACCATTTCTTTTTTTTTTGTGTGAGGAACTTATCATGAATCCACTGATTTCTGCCGCTTCCGTTATTGCTGCTGGATTGGCTGTAGGACTTGCTTCTATTGGGCCTGGAATTGGTCAAGGTACTGCTGCGGGCCAAGCTGTAGAGGGTATTGCGAGACAGCCCGAGGCAGAGGGAAAAATACGAGGTACTTTATTGCTTAGTTTGGCCTTTATGGAAGCTTTAACAATTTATGGATTGGTTGTAGCATTGGCGCTTTTATTTGCGAATCCTTTTGTTTAATCCGAGAAAAGAAAAAGAAATAGGGGAAATACATATTTCTTTTCGCGTATTGGACTTGCAGGTTGCTTTTTCACATTATATCAAAATATCGTTCCCACACAATTACTTATTCGTTGAGAAACTAACCTGCGGGAAGGACTGATTTGAGGATGAGGAATTAGTGTTACTCACTTCCTTTCTTCCTTCCCCCTTTTAGTCCAAAGGAGAGGTGTTGCAACAAAAGAGGTATTTCGCAATTCACATGAAACCTAGTACCTAATTCTATTCCAATAAGTCTTATTCTTATTGTTTATTGGGAATCTCAATTAAAAAAAGACAATTCATTTCGAAATTGAATCGATTTTTGAATCGATTTTCTATTTAGAAGTAGCAAAGAGGTGAAGCAATACAACGATTTTTTTAGTTTATCTATAAGAGGAGCTCATATGAAAAATGTAACCGATTCTTTCGTTTTCTTGGGTCACTGGCCATCCGCCGGGAGTTTCGGGTTTAATACCGATATTTTAGCAACAAATCTAATAAATCTCAGCGTAGTGATTGGTGTATTGATCTTTTTTGGAAAGGGAGTGTGTGCGGGTTGTTTATTTCAAGAATAGGTTGGATTCAACCAGCTGTACCTCTTTTTTTTCTTTATAACTAAGGACGAAAGGTACATGATTTCGCGAATTACTTCTGAATAAATAAAGAAACCATATGTAAGAACCATAGCATTTCGCGATTTGTTGGTAAATATACTTTGATTCTCTATCAACCAATAATGGGGGACCATTAACATGGTTAAAGCTAAACCGTTTGAAGTCTAGGCACAGCATGGTATTCTTTCTACCACTATATTAATACCGAAATGGTTTTAAAAAAAGAATAGTTCGAATTTTATCGATATAGAACACTCATGTCGATAAAATGATTTGAATCCTTTATTGGAAAAATGTTCATCCTTTTTTTATTAATATTGATAGTAAATAAATGTCAAACGCTGAGTCGATGACCTACATATAAAGTAAGACAAATTTTTGGATTTGAAGTGAAGAAAAAAAAAAACAACTTTGCTGACAATTACTTATTTTTTAGTTTTTGTTTGGTCAGAAGAGTCCTCTGAATATTCTGGTCTTTTTTTTTTATTAGTGATACTTTATTTTTGGAATATGAACAGAGAAGAGAGGATAGGTTCATTACATTCAAAAAAGATATGGAAATTCGCCATAAATAATTGAAGTAATTGAACGTGAGAGCCAAATGAATTGAAAGATTCAAGTTTGGTTCG